AATATTAATAAGATTAGTAAATATTTATTTATTTCGATGCAACAATAAATTTTTATTTTTCACAAGTAGTTTTATTGGTTGGTTAATTGGTCACATTTTTTTGATGAAATTGATTGAATTTATATTAGTCTGCATACAACAAAATAATTCAATTAAATCTAATGTACCTATTCAATCAAATAAGTACATTATGTCAGAATTTCGAAATTCAATGTTTAAAATGTTTATTATTTTCTTATTTGTTACCTGTTTATATTATTTAGGCAGAATACCGCCCCCCTTTTTTACTAAGAAATTGTCAGAAATTCAAAAAAGTAATGAAATTTATAAAAAAGGAAAAAGTGATGTCGAAAAAAATTTGCAAAGGGTACGAACTAAACAAAAACAAAAAAGATCCAAGAACAAAGATATTTTTTCGAAAAAAGAGAAGAATTTGTACAAAATCGATGAGGATAAATATAGCCTAGAATTTGCTCAAAAACCCCTTGTAAGCATTCTTTTTAATTATAAACGATGGAATCGTCCATTTCGATATATAAAAAATAATCGATTTGAAAATATCGTAAAAAATGAAATTTCAGAATTTTTTTTTCATACATGCCAAAGTGATGGAAAAGAAAGAATATCTTTTACGTATCCATCCAATTTATCAACTTTTCAAAAAATGATGGAAACAAAATTGGATCTCTTCACAAGAGATCAAATTTCCTATGACGAATTGTCTAATTATTGGAACTATACTAATGAAGAAAAAAGAAAGAAACTGAGCAATGAATTTCTAAATAGGGCAAAAGTTATTGATAATAAATGGATTTCTCTGGATATATTGGAAAACCGAATTCGATTGTGTAATGATGAAACTAAAACAAAATACTTAACTAAAATATATGATCCTTTTTTAAACAGATCTTTTCGTGGACGAATCCAAGATGAAAAAACTTACAAAAAAAATCAAATTTTGATAAATAAAATTCATGGTACCTTTCTTTATATTAATAATAATATTTATAATAATATTTATCAAAATAATAATAATAATTATCAAGAATTGGAGGAGAAAATAAAAACATTTGATCGAAAAGCATTAGGAATTTCATTTTTTTTTTTTAACCCAATCCATAAATTTTCACAAAAATCAGTATCAAGCTTAGGTTGTGAAGCACTCCATTTATTTCCAGAAGATGAACAAATCAAAAAGAATTCTGAAGATGAAGAAGAAAAAAAAAAAAGAATCCAAATCTTATTCGATGCAATTAGAACAGATTTGAAGGAAAAAACAATAGTAAATCAAAATAGAACTGAATGTATTAGAATAAACGAAATCCGTAAAAAAGTTCCTCGATGGTCATACAAATTTATTGACGAATTAGAACAACTGGACGGAAAAATTGAAGCAGAGAATTATCAAATTCGTTCTAGAAAAGCCAAACGTGTAGTCATTTTAAATAAATCTAAATTTTTTAAGAAAGACAATACTTATAATGATACGGAAGATACCGATAATACTAAAAAAAAAAACGAATTGGCTTTAATACGTTATTCACAACAATCGGATTTTCGGCGAGACATAATAAAAGGATCTATACGTGCTCAAAGGCGTAAAACAGTTACTTGGAAATTTTTTCAAAAAAGTGTGCATTCCCCCCTTTTTTTGGATAAAATGGAGAGACCTTTATTCTTTTTTTTTGATAGTATCAAGTCAATGAAAATCTTTTTTATGTTAAAAAATTGGATTCGAAAAAAGAAAGAATTTCAAATTTATGATTATACAGAGAAAAAAGTAAAAGAAAGTTCGAAAGAGGAACAAAAAAAAGAAAATGAGGAAAAAAAACGTATCGAAATAGCAGAAGCCTGGGATAGTATTATATTTGCTCAAGTAATAAGGGGTTTTTTATTAATAACGCAATCGATTCTTAGAAAATATATTCTATTACCTTCATTGATAATAATAAAAAATATTGTTCGTATATTATTTTTTCAATTTCCTGAATGGTCTGAAGATTTTAGGGATTGGAAGAGAGAAATGTATATTAAATGTACGTATAATGGTGTTCAATTATCCGAAACAGAATTTCCCAAAAAATGGCTAACAGACGGTATTCAGATAAAGATATTATTTCCTTTTCGTCTAAAACCTTGGCACAAATCTAAGCTACGATCCAATGAAAAGAAAAAAGATCAAATGAAAAAAAAGAACTTTTGTTTTTTAACAATTTGGGGAACAGAAGTCGAATTGCCCTTTTCTGGTTCTACCCAAAATCGATTTTCATTTTTTAATCCGATTTTAAAAGAACTAAAAAAAAAAAAGAAACAATTTCAATTTTTCATTTTTCTAGTTCGAAAAGCTTTAAGTGAAAAACTGAAATTGTTTCTAAATATCTTAAAAGAAAAAGAAAAATGGATCATCAAAAGTATTCTATTTCTAACGAAAAAAATAAAAAAATTTTCAAAAGTTCTATTTATTAAATTTAAATTCAAAAAAATAGATGAATTGAGTGAAAGCAAAAAAGATTCAATAATCGGGAAGAACAGTCCAATTATTTTCGAAGCAACCACTCAAATTCAATCTATAAATTCGGCAAATTATTCAATAAAAAAAAAAAAAATAAAGGATCTGAATGCTAAAAGAAAAGAAATTTTTAAAAAAATAGAAAAAATGAAAAAAGGGCTTCTAATTTTAGAGACAAATATTAATTCGAACAAAACTACTTATGGTGTTAAAAGGATCGAATTAAAAAACAAAAATTTGCAGATATTAAAAAGAAGAAGAAATGTTCAATTAACTCGTAAATCACATTCTTTTTTAAAATTTTTCATGAAAAGGACATACATAGATATCTTTCTATATATCATTTGTATTCCGAGGATCAATACACAACTTTTTCTTGAATCAACAAAAAAAATTTTCAATAAATCCATTTACATTAATAAACCAAATGCAGAAAGAACTGATAAAACAAATCCAAATATAATTCGCTTTATTTCGATTATACACAAATATTTTAATACTAGGAATACAAATTCAAAAAATTCTTGTGACGTCTCCTTTTTGTCACAAGCATATGTATTTTTAAAATTATTACAAACCCAAATTATTAACATATATAAATTAAGATCGGTTTTTGAATATCATGAAATTTTTTTTTTTCTTAAAAATGAAATAAAAGATTCTTTTTTTGGAATAGAGGGAATATTTCATTCGAAATTAAAACATAAGAACTCTCACAATTCTGGAATAAATCAATGGACAAATTGGTTAAAGGATCATTATCAATATGACTTATCCCAAAGCAGATGGTCCAGATTAGTACCACAAAAATGGAAAAATAAGATCATTCAATGTCGCGTAACTCAAAATCAAGATTTAACCAAATATAATTCATATGAAAAAAGCCGATTAATTCTTTACAAAGAAGAACAAGTAGGTGCATTAAAAAAAAAAAAAATGAGAAAACAATATAGCTATGATCTTTTATCCTATAGTTTTATCAATTATGTGGATAAGAAAGACTCATATATTTATGGATCGAAATCCCTATTTCAAGTTCAAGCAAATAAAAAAAAAGTAATTTATTCTAATTACAACGCGCATAAAAATGAATTATTTGATATAATAGGTAATATCTTTATCAAAAATTATATAGCGGAAGACACTATTATAGATATGGAAAAAAACCAGTATAGAAAGTATTTCGATTGGGCGAGAATCAATATAGAAATACTAAATCGTTCCATATCGAATCCTGAATTTTGGTTCTTTTCAAAATTAGTGATATTTTATAATGCATATAGGGATAACCCATGGATCATACCAATCCAATTACTTTTTTTTAATTTTAATCAAAATATTAGTGAAAATAAAAATAACATTACTAGAAAGAAAAAAATAAGCGATATTTATCGATCATCGAAAAAAAATAAATCTCTTGAATTGGAGTTAGAGACTCAAAATCAAGCAAAAACATTATACGTCGATCAAATAAATCTTGAAATACCTCTTTCAAACCAAGAAAAAGATTTTGTAGGATCAGGCAATGAAAAGAATATTAAGGGTATAAAGAAAAAGAAAGACAAGAACAAGATGGAGGCAGAACTTAATTTCTTACTAAGAAATTTTTGGATTTTACATTTGAATTGGAAGAATTTCTTAGGTCAAAGAATATTCAAAAATGTTAAAGTATATTGTCTCCTGATTAGATTGAAAAATTTAAGAGAAATTACTATAGCGTCTATTCAAAGAGGAGAGCTAGGTCTAGATATTATGATGATTCAAAATCAGAAGAATTTAACTCTTCAAGGCTTAAGAAAAAATAAAAAATTTATAAAAAAAGAAATATTTGTTATAGAACCTGTTCGTTTGTCTAGAAAAAACAAGAAAAAATTTCTTATGTATCAAACCGTGGGTCTTTCATTAATTCATAAGAATAAACGAAAAATTTATAAAAAATACCCAGAAAAATGTAATGTTAATAAGCAAAATTTAGATAAATACATTACAAGAACAAGAGATCAAAAGGTAATAGAAAAAAAGAATTTTGATTTACTTGTTACTGAAAATATTTTATCCCCTAGACGTCGTAGAGAATTGAGAATTCTAATTTGTTTAAATCCAAGTAATATAAATAGTATAGATAGAAACACAATATTTTATAATGAAAATAAAGTCCATAATTGTTTTCAAGTTTTGACTAAAAACTATATATATCTTGAGAAAGATAAAAAAAAACGAATGAATTTAAAAATTTTTCTTTGGCCAAATTATCGATTAGAAGATTTAGCTTGTATAAATCGCTATTGGTTTTATACCCATAATGGAAGTCGTTTCAGTATAGTAAGAATACATATGTATCCGCGATTGAAAATTCGTTAATCGAAATTTGTCTTCATATAAAATACATAACATAAATACAGACGCGCATTGTGGCATTGATATAAATAAAATGAAATATCCATTAGATCAAAAAAAATCAATGAAATCCTCTTTTATTTTTTAAGGAAATTCATATTTATATACAAAATTCAAAATTAGTGTCATTATTATTACTGATCAATAAATCAAATATATATATAAAGCGAGGAGATGGGAAAATAAAAAAAAAATAAATATATATATAAAGCGAGGAGAAGGAAAAAACTTTCAATTTTTATGGTAAAAAATGCATTTATACCTGTTATTTCAGAAGAAAAAAAAGAAAAAAACCCGGGATCGGTTGAATTTCAAGTATTCCATTTTACCAATAGAATACGAAGACTTACTTCACATTTTGAATTGCACCGAAAAGACTATTTATCTCAAAGAGGTTTACGTAAAATTCTGGGAAAACGGCAACGATTACTATCTTATTTGTCAAAGAAAGATGGAATACGTTATAAAAAATTAATAAATCAGTTTGATATTCGGGAGTCCAAAATTCGTTAAATTGAAAAGTAATTCTCAATTATTCGATTTATTAGATCTTGCATTTTGATGAACTTTTTTAAGCGATTCATATAAGAATGAATCGAGGAAAAACCTATGAATATCTTAACTACAAGAAAGGACTTTATGATAGTTAATATGGGCCCTCACCACCCATCAATGCATGGTGTTCTTCGACTTATTGTTACTCTAGATGGTGAAGATGTTATTGATTGTGAACCAATATTGGGTTATTTACACAGAGGAATGGAAAAAATAGCGGAAAATCGAACAATTATACAATATCTGCCTTATGTAACACGTTGGGATTATTTAGCTACTATGTTCACAGAAGCAATAACTGTAAACGGACCAGAACAATTGGGAAATATTCAAGTACCTAAAAGAGCCAGCTATATCCGAGTAATTATGTTGGAATTGAGTCGTATAGCTTCTCACCTATTATGGCTAGGGCCTTTTATGGCCGATATTGGTGCACAAACCCCTTTCTTCTATATTTTCAGAGAAAGAGAATTAATTTATGATCTATTTGAAGCTGCGACGGGTATGAGAATGATGCATAATTTTTTTCGTATTGGGGGGATAGCAACTGATTTACCTTATGGTTGGATAGATAAATGTTTTGATTTCTGCGATTATTTTTTAACAAGGATTGTTGAATATCAAAAACTTATTACTCGAAATCCTATTTTTTTAGAACGGGTTGAAGGGGTAGGGGTTATTGATGGAAAGGAAGTAATAAATTGGGGTTTATCGGGACCGATGCTTCGGGCTTCCGGAATACAATGGGATTTACGTAAAATTGATAATTATGAATGTTACGAAGAATTTGATTGGAAAGTTCAATGGCAAAAAGAAGGAGATTCATTAGCTCGTTATTTAGTTCGAATTGGTGAAATGATGGAATCCATAAAAATTATTCAACAAGCTTTGGAAGGAATTCCTGGCGGGCCATATGAAAATTTAGAAATCCGTTCCTTTGATAGAGAAAAAGAGCCAGAATGGAATGATTTTGAGTATCGATTTATTAGTAAAAAACCGTCTCCGACTTTTGAATTGCCAAAACAAGAACTTTATGTAAGAATTGAGGCCCCCAAGGGAGAATTGGGAATTTTTCTAATAGGAGATCAAAATGGTTTTCCTTGGAGATGGAAAATTCGTCCACCGGGTTTTATCAATTTGCAAATTCTTCCTCAATTAGTTAAAAGAATGAAATTGGCCGATATTATGACAATACTAGGTAGCATAGATATTATTATGGGAGAAGTTGATCGTTGAAATGATAATAGATATAACAGAAATACAAGATATGCATTTTTTTTTCAGATTAGAATCCTTTAAAGAAATATATGGAATTATATGGGCATTTTCACCTATTTTTATTCTTGTATTGGGAATTACAATAAGTGTACTAGCAATTGTATGGTTAGAAAGAGAAATATCCGCAGGAATACAACAACGTATTGGACCTGAATACACCGGTCCTTTTGGAGTTCTTCAAGCTCTAGCCGACGGAACAAAATTACTTTTCAAAGAAAATCTTATTCCATCTAGAGGAGATATTCGTTTATTCAGTATAGGACCATCCATATCAGTCATATCAATTATAATAAGCTATTCGGTAATTCCTTTTGGGTATAATTTTGTTTTATCTGATCTGAATATTGGTGTTTTTTTATGGATTGCTATTTCGAGTATTGCTCCCATTGGACTTCTTATGTCAGGATATGGGTCAAATAATAAATATTCCTTTTTGGGTGGTCTACGAGCAGCTGCTCAATCGATTAGTTATGAAATACCATTAGCTCTATGTGTGTTATCGATATCTCTACGTGCGATTCGTTAAGACAGAAATTTGTCGTTCGATACTATTGCTATACTCCTTTCTTTATAATACTTTTCTAGTATAAGGAGGTTAATAAATTGAATATATATTCCTTTTATTTTTAGTATTTATTTATTCAGATTGAATAATTTAATCAGATAGTTATATGAGTGCAATAAAACAGCTTCTATTGAATATAATTTATGAATACTATATTACTTATAGTTAATAGAAAGTATGATAATTTTAAATTGCAGTAAAAATATTGAGTCTCATTTTCTATGTATAAGAATTAAGTGAAAAAATCAATTCAATTTTAAGTAGAAGTGGTCGTTTATCCCAAGGTTGGTTGATTAATCATCCTGTCTTGAAGCGGGCACAAAAGACCAACTTTAATTTATTTTAATATATTTTATATATATTACCATATATATAAAATATATTAAAATAAATAAGGGATTAATAAAAAAAATGAATGGATGGTTAGAAACACCAAGATATACAAAGGATTTGTAACGTATATTTTTTAAAATATCCAAAAGAACATTTATGACTAATAGAAAAAAGAATACTAATTGGGGCTTTCAATTGGTAGAAAAAAGAAAGCCGTACTCCCCACAATTCCGATCCAGAGTATCTTCTATCCACTAATTAAATAAATGACTATCAGAAACGAAATAATCCTTTAATTTTTTTCTTAAGTCCCTTTTTTATTATACTTGCATAAAAAAAGAATAGGTTAAGAACAAAAAAAAAAAGGGATCCACTTTTTCTTTTTTTGTCTTATATCCATATTTATGGAGATAGAATTCATGTCATAATTTTGAAAACTAACATGTAATTCTTTTTCGTAATCGAAAACGATTAGGAAGTTATTGGAAGGAGTTATTGATAATTCTAAAAGAGTATTTTATGAAAGAATTTAGTTATTACTCAACAAATTTACTTTTTGATTTGTTAAGGGATGAGATCAATTCAGAAGTACCTTTCATATTTTTTATTTATTTATATTTTTTATTTATTTATAAAAAAAAAATTAAAAAATATGAAATACAATGTATTTTTCCTTATTCCAATTTTTTATTAGGTTATTAGGACAGACAGAATTCTATTGGTCTAATTCAGAACCGTCCAAAAAAATGGAATCTTATATATCTTAGGGATATATCAAGGGATAAATAAATGGCTCGGTCCGTAGATTTTTTTAAGGCTTTAAAAAGGAGCCGTATGAGGTGAAAATCTCATGTACGGTTCTGGAATAGAGATGGGAACAGTAATGTTATCACCGACTAGGATTATCAAACAGTTTAAGTACAGTTGATATAGTTGATGCTCAATCAAAGTATGGTTTTTGGGGATGGAATTTATGGCGTCAACCTATGGGTTTCATCGTTTTTATAATTTCTTCCCTAGCAGAATGTGAAAGATTACCCTTTGATTTACCAGAAGCGGAAGAAGAATTAGTAGCAGGTTATCAAACCGAATATTCGGGTATCAAATTTGGTTTATTTTACGTTGCTTCCTATTTAAACCTATTAATTTCTTCGTTATTTGTAACAGTTCTTTACTTGGGTGGTCCAAATATCTCTATTCCTTACATATTTGTTTCTGAATTTTTTGAAATAAATAAAGCATATGGAGTTTTTGTAACAATAATGGGTATCTTTATTACACTAGCTAAGACTTTTTTATTTTTATTTGTTTCTATCACAACACGATGGACTTTGCCTAGACTAAGAATAGATCAATTATTAAATCTTGGGTGGAAATTTCTTTTACCCATTTCTCTTGGTAATCTATTATTAACAACTTCGTCTCAACTGTTTTCACTATAAAAAATGGACCTTCTATATTAAAATTAAAAACTTGTATCAAACAAGAGAAAGAAAAAAATATTCAGAGATATTCACGATATGTTCCTTATGGTAACTGGATTCATAAATTATGGTCAACAAACAGTCCGAGCTGCAAGGTACATTGGTCAAGGTTTCATGATTACCTTATCTCACGCAAATCGTTTACCTGTAACTATTCAATATCCTTATGAAAAAATAATCACATCAGAACGTTTCCGTGGTCGAATACATTTTGAATTTGATAAATGCATTGCTTGTGAAGTATGTGTTCGTGTATGTCCCATAGATTTACCCGTTGTTGATTGGAAACTAGAAACGGATATTCGAAAGAAACGGTTGCTTAATTACAGTATTGATTTCGGAATCTGTATATTTTGTGGTAACTGTATTGAGTATTGTCCAACAAATTGTTTATCAATGACTGAAGAATATGAACTTTCGACTTATGATCGCCACGAATTGAATTATAATCAAATTGCTTTGGGCCGTTTACCAGTATCAGTAATTGATGATTATACAATTCGAACGATTCAAATAAAATTCTAAATTATTGATAATTAAATCCAATTCTTCTGAAAACGAAAATTATCGAATATAAATCCAATCATATATTATACATATACTTCTTTTACTTCTTTCATTTTTAAAATTTAAATTTTCTAGTTTGAAATTACTCTTTCATATAAAGAAACGAATGAAATGATATTGATTCGATAATAACTGTATTTATAGCAATTCACTTTTTTTATATTAGGATCATTTCTTATCTTAGGATTAGGTTCAATTCAATGCGGAGAGAATTTTAGTATTTCATCTATAATTTTTTTCCTGGTCATATCAATAAGGTCATGAAATTTCGATTTATTTATCTCTTATTTTACATATAATGGATTTGCCTGAACCGTTACATGATTTTCTTTTAGTCTTTTTGGGGTCAGGTCTTATACTAGGAAGTCTAGGAGTAGTATTATTTACGAATCCCATTTTTTCTGCTTTTTCGTTGGGAATGGTTCTTGTTTGTATATCTTTATTCTATATTTTATCAAACTCCCATTTTGTAGCTGCATCACAGCTACTTATTTACGTGGGCGCTATAAATGTTTTAATCATATTTGCTGTGATGTTCATGAATGGTTCAGAATATTACCAAGATTTTCATCTTTGGACCGTTGGGAACGGAATTACTTTGACGGTTTGTACAAGTATTTTTCTTTCACTAATAACTACTATTCTAGATACATCATGGCATGGGATTATTTGGACTACAAGACCAAATCAGATTATAGAGCAAGATTTGATAAGTACTAGTCAACAAATTGGAATTCATTTATCAACAGATTTTTTTCTTCCATTTGAACTCATTTCAATAATTCTTTTAGTCGCTTTGATAGGTGCAATTGTTGTGGCTCGCCAATAAGATATTTTTAGAACTAACAATATAAATCCAAATTGAATTTTGTTAGATTTTATCACATTTATTTTCGTTGAATTCTATGTGAACGTAAAAGAGTATTTATGTAGAAAATCGTTTTTTATTGTCAATATATTATCTTTTTGTAGTAGACTTTTTATATTCTTTAGTCAATAAAATCCGTTAAATTCTCGTTCATATTGAAATGAATAAAAATGGATAAGGAGTTCGTCAATGATATTTGAACATGCACTTGTTTTGAGTGCCTTTTTATTTTCTATAGGTATCTATGGGTTGATTACAAGTCGAAATATGGTTAGAGCCCTTATGTGTCTTGAACTTATACTGAATGCAGTTAATATAAATCTCGTAACCTTTTCCGATTTTTTTGATAGTCGTCAATTAAAAGGAAATATTTTTTCAATTTTTGTTATAGCTGTTGCAGCCGCTGAAGCAGCTATCGGACTGGCTATTGTTTCCTCTATTTATCGTAATAGAAAATCAACTCGTATCAATCAATCGAATTTGTTGAATAAATAGTATTACTAAAAAAAAGTAGAATTTATAATAGTGTGTACTATTAATCAATTCAAATGGGCATATATTTCAAATTGGCATATATGATATATAACTTATGATAATGTGATAATGTTTGCAAAAACAAACATAAGAAATCAAAGTATCTTGGTTCTATTATGTTATTTTTATTTTAATTAATCTATAAGTAGATTTTGATTAGCAAAATTATGATAAATCATTGATTCATCTGGTGTAATATTTATATATAATTCGTTTACGACTTTACTAGATCGAAAATGGTGCATTTTTGATGTTCAAGGATTACGATCCAATGTCACATTCAGTAAAGATTTATGATACATGTATAGGATGTACTCAATGTGTTCGAGCCTGCCCCACAGATGTTTTAGAAATGATACCTTGGGATGGATGTAAAGCTAAACAAATTGCTTCTGCCCCAAGAACAGAAGACTGTGTTGGTTGTAAGAGGTGTGAATCCGCCTGTCCGACGGATTTCTTAAGTGTTAGAGTTTATTTATGGCATGAAACAACTCGAAGCATGGGTCTAGCTTATTGATATATTTCAAAAAGAACCACACACACAAGTACCTTTTTTTTACTGGCAAAAACCCGCGCTCAAAATACAAAAGATTTGTTTTTGTATTTTGAGCGCGGGTTTTTCTAGTCTAAGTATATCTTATTTTTATCACGAATTTTTTTCCTTGGTTAACAATAATTGTAGTTTTGCCAATAGCCGCGGGTTCCTTAATTTTCTTATTTCCTCATAAAGGAAATAAGGTCATTAAGTGGTATACTATTTGTATTTGTTTAACGGATCTACTTCTAACAGCCTATGTATTTTGTTATCATTTCGAATTGGATGATCCACTAATTCAATTGACAGAAAATTATAAATGGATCCATTTTTTTGACTTTTACTGGAGATTCGGAATAGATGGACTCTCTATAGGACCCATTTTATTGACAGGATTCATTACTACTTTAGCTACGTTAGCGGCTCAGCCAGTTACTCGAGAATCCAAATTTTTTTATTTCCTGATGTTAGCAATGTATAGTGGTCAAATAGGAACATTTGCTTCTCGAGACATTTTACTTTTTTTCATCATGTGGGAATTCGAATTAATTCCCGTTTATCTACTTTTATCCATGTGGGGTGGAAAAAAACGTTTGTATTCAGCTACAAAATTTATTTTGTACACTGCGGGAAGTTCTGTTTTTTTATTACTGGGAATTCTGGGTATGGGTTTATATAGTTCGAATGAACCAACATTAAATTTTGAATTATTAACTAATCAATCATATCCCATGGCGTTGGAAATAATATTCTATATGGGATTTCTTATTGCTTTTGCTGTCAAATTACCAATTATACCCTTACATACGTGGTTACCCGACACCCACGGAGAGGCACATTACAGCACTTGTATGCTTTTAGCCGGAATATTATTAAAAATGGGAGCATATGGGTTGGTTCGAATTAATATGGAATTATTATCTCGTGCTCATTCTATATTTTGCCCCTGGTTAATGCTATTAGGTTCAATTCAAATAATCTATGCAGCTTCAACATCTCTTGGTCAACGTAATTTAAAAAAAAGAATAGCTTATTCTTCGGTATCTCATATGGGTTTCTTAATTTTAGGAATTGGCTCTATAAGCGATACAGGTCTCAACGGGGCTATTTTACAAATAATCTCTCATGGATTTATTGGCGCTGCTCTTTTTTTCTTGGCGGGAACTAGTTATGATAGACTACGTCTTCTTTATCTCGACGAAATGGGTGGAATGGCTATCCCAATGCCAAAAATATTCACAGTTTTCACTATGTTATCGATGGCTTCTCTTGCATTGCCGGGCATGAGCGGTTTTGTTGCAGAATTGATAGTCTTATTAGGAATAATTACTAGCCAAAAATATCTTTTAATCACAAAAATACTAGTAACTTTTGTAACAGCAATTGGAATGATATTAACTCCTATTTATTCATTATCTATCTTACGTCAAATGTTCTATGGATACAAGATTTTTAATACACCAAATTCTTATTTTTTTGATTCGGGGCCACGAGAATTATTTATTTCAATTTCGATCCTTATACCTGTTATAAGTATTGGTATTTATCCAGATTTTATTTTTTCATTTTCGGCTGACAAGGTTGAAGCTATTCTATCTAATTTTTTATAGATAGTTTTCAGGAATAAATGAAAAAAAAAGAAGAAATAAATCCTATGTACAATACAAATATATATATATATATTTGTATTGTATTAATTATGTATTAATTTATGTATTAAAAAAGAAATAATTCTAAGTGAATATGTTGTTTGTGAGAAACCCTTGAGTCACTACCGCATTACTTGATTTAAGGGGTTCTCTATCATTATCATTTATTTGAATTTTTCTTTTTAGTTATTATATATATTTATTCTATTTTATTTGGGTTTCTGTATTTAGATTTGTAAAGTTGTTTCTTCACTTTAATTCAATTAGATGTAAATGAACCATAACTATGTAGTCCTATTCCTAAAAGATTTATCCCTAAATAACATACCCAAATTATAAAAAAACCCATAGAAGCCACTATTGAAGAGTTTATATATTCTAATTTTTTATTTTTTCTAGTATGTAAATAAATCGCGAATATAGTCCAAGTAATAAAAGCCCAAGTTTCCTTTGGATCCCAATTCCAATATGATCCCCATGCCTCATTAGCCCATACTGCTCCTGAAATAATACCTATTGTTAAAAAGATAAAACCTAGACTAATAGTACGGTAACCCCAACGATCCAATTGTTGAATAAATTGAGATCTATAATAATTTCTATAAGACGAAAAAGCTGTTTTTTGGAAAACATTATTTTTTTCATTCATATTCATGTATTTAATTTCGACAAAAGAAAATGATTCATTTATTAAAAAAAACAAATTCTTGCTTTTACCAAGCAGTTCTTGGAATGTAATGACTAAAATAGCCACAGATAATAATGATCCACATAAAAGAGTTGCATAACCCAATATCATCATACTTACGTGCATCATTAACCAATGGGACTGTAAAGCGGGTACTAATATTATGGATTCGTTCATTTTTTTAAAAAGACCTGAAGTAGCAAAGACTTGAGTAAAAATAACACTTGGTGCGATTATTGTGTTTAAATAGTCGTTTTTATGTTTTTTGAAGGAAGGAACCATATAAAAAATGGAAAAAGTCCATGAAAGAAATATTAATGATTCATATAAATCACTAAACGGTAAATGTCCCGAAAAAGCCCAACGAGTAACTAACAATCCTGTTATACAAAAAAAGGTTATTATCATGCCTTTTTTTGACGAATCATATAATCTTATGATTTCATTGACTAATAATAAGGTTATCAAATGAATTGAAATTAAAATGGATACGACCGAAAACGATATATGAGTTAATATATGCTCTAAAGTTGAAAATACCATCATATAATATATAATCACAAAATCGAAATACTAGGAATAGAAATAAGAATTGAGTTCATTATAGGACCTTTTTTTTTTGAAAAGATAAGATATCATGCCGCTACTCGGACTCGAACCGAGATGCTCTAGCACTGCTTCCTAAGAGCAGCGTGTCTACCAATTTCACCATAGCGGCTTACTCAAAATCATAATAATTAATTTTTAATCAATTGTCGAGATTCAAAGAATCAATTAAAGTAAAATATTTGTTTACTAAACATTAAATAAAGAATTTTATTAGAATCTATTCGAAATATATATTTCAATACTTTTCTTTTTATTCTATATCTATATTCTTATTCTAAATATAAAATATAAATAATTTTTTATTCTGAAGTCTTAGTAAAAGTAAAAAAAAATTATATTATTATATATATAAATTAATAATTCTAAAATTATAATCCAATTATTATGTTTATGTTATGTAATTTTAAATGACTCTTTTTTTATTTATTTCATTTTCTGAATAGAAAGAAATGTATTTCCATTTTTTTATATTCAGTGGAAAATAAAAAAGAGCACTTCTATAATCAAAATCAAAAATGGAACACTACATTCAACAAAGGATTTTTTATTAGAATATAGATAATGTAAATATTATAAATTAATACTATACTGAAATTAATACTATAACTATATATATATTAAATATTAAATTTATATTAGTATTTTTTTTTGATTTTAAAAATATTCATTGAATCCAGTTAATTGAAATTACTCTAACGTTTGTATTTGTTACAAAAAAAGCTTTTTGAATTCCCCGTAAAAATAGATTGTGCTAATGAAAAAGCTTTCAATCTTGTCCAATATCCTTTCTTTTTCCATAAAGTATTCCGAATAATTTTTTTGGATATAGAAGTGCGCTTTTTTGGAACTGCCATATAATTTATATAGTTTTTCATTTTTATATAGTTCTATGTCAAAGACATTTTTTTCCGTAAATGAAAAGGAATTTCTCTTTAATTAGCCATATATCTTATCTATCTTAATTCCCATTTTTTGTTTCCTATTTAAAGTAAAACATTGAATATTATAACCCTTTTTTTTTTGATTTTTCCAAACATCAAAATTTTTTATTGTAATCAAAATACTAAATTAGTTAAAAAATCAAAAATGAACCGATGATTTTTGTCAAAAAAGGACTTTTTTGAATTCATCATTCATATAAAAATAAAAATGTTCTTAGTTTTGGTGTAATTAATTATTTTATTCCAACTCTATACATAAAATTAAATTCGAATTAAAAAAAAATTATTTTTTGCTAGGAATTTCGTTATCGCTCCATTTTTAGTTTATACTTTGTAATATGTAATGTAATATTTCAAATATTGAATAAAGATTCAAATTAATAATACATCTGTCTATTTTAATTCTATATTTCTTTTTTTTATTAACCGAACTCCTTCTTTACAAAAAAGATAAAAAACCAACGAATAAGAAATCAAATTCATTAGAATCGGAATTTTTTTTTGTTTATTGTATGGAATATACATATCAATATTCATGGATTATACCTTTTATTCCATTTCCAGTTCCTATGTTAATAGGAGTGGGACTTTTATTTTTTCCGACGGCAACAAAAAATCTGCGTCGTATGTGGGCTTTTCCTAGTATTTTATTGTTAACTATAGTTATGATTTTTTCGGTTGATCTGTCTATTCATCAAGTCAATAATAGCTCTATTTATCAATATGTATGGTCTTGGACCATAAATAATGATCTTTCTTTAGAGTTTGGGTGCTTAATCGATTCACTTACGTCTATTATGTTAATATTAATTACTACTGTTGGTATTTTGGTTCTTATTTATAGTGATAATTATATGTCTCATGATCAAGGATATTTGAGATTTTTTGCTTATATGATTCTTTTTAATATTTCAATGCTGGGATTAGTTACTAGTTCGAATTTGATACAAATTTATGTTTTTTGGGAATTGGTTGGAATGTGTTCTTATTTATTAATAGGCTTTTGGTTCACACGTCCTATTGCGGCAAATGCTTGTCAAAAAGCATTTGTAACTAATCGTGTAGGGGATTTTGGTTTATTATTGGGAATTTTAGGTCTTTATTGGATAACGGGTAGTTTGGAATTTAGGGATTTGTTTCAAATAATAAATAACTTAATTTATAAAAATGAGATTAATGTTTTTTTTGTTACTTTGTTTGCCCTCTTCCTATTTTGTGGCGCAGTCGCTAAATCCGCCCAATTTCCTCTTCATGTGTGGCTACCTGATGCTATGGAAGGACCTACTCCTATTTCCGCCCTTATACATGCTGCTACTATGGTAGCGGCTGGAATTTTTCTTGTAGCTCGGCTTCTTCCTCTTTTCATAGTTCTACCCCCAATAATGAATGGAATAGCTTTTATAGGTATAATAACAGTAGTATTAGGAGCTACTTTAGCTATTGCTCAAAAAGATATTAAGAAAAATTTGGCCTATTCCACAATGTCTCAATTGGGTTATATGATGTTAGCTTTAGGTATGGGATCCTATCGAGCCGCTTTATTTCATTTGATTACTCATGCTTATTCAAAAGCATTGTTGTTTTTAGGATCTGGATCCATTATTCATTCAATGGAAGCTGTTGTCGGATATTCTCCAGCTAAAAGTCAAAATATGGTTCTTATGGGTGGTTTAACAAAACATGTACCAATTACAAAAACTGCTTTTTTAGTGGGTACACTTTCTCTTTGTGGTATTCCACCTTTTGCCTGTTTTTGGTCTAAGGATGAGATTCTTAATGATAGTTGGTTGTATTCACCAATTTTCGCAATAATAGCTTGTTCCACAGCAGGATTAACCGCATTTTATATGTTTCGAATTTATTTACTTGTTTTTGAAGGATATTTAAACGTTCATTTTTTAAATTTCAATGGAAAAAAAAATAGTTCATTCTATTCAATATCTTTATGGGGGAAAAAAGAAGTAAAACAAAAATTAAAAAATAAAAAT